TATGACTATAAAAAAGGCTTTTGATAATCTTAGAAATAGTAAGCAGAAGCCACATATTTTTTTTGATTTATCTTACTTGTCACAAAAATATGTATTTTTTAAATTATCACAAACCCAAGTTATTAACTTCAATAAGTTAAGATCTATTCTTCAATATAATGGACCATCTTTTTTTCTTAAGAATGAAATAAAGGATTTTTTTGGAACACAAGGAATATTTGATTCCAAAGTAAGACTTTCAAATTATGAAAAGAATCCATGGAAAAACTGGTTAAGAAGTCATTATCAATATGATTTATCTCAGATTACATGGTCTACATTAGTCCCACAAAAATGGCGAAATCAAATAAATCAATGCCATATGTCTCAAAATGATGATTTAAAGAAAAGGTATTCCTATGAAAAAGACCCATTATTGGATTACAAAAAAAAACAAAATTTGAAAGTATATTTATATTTATTACCAAATAAAGAGGAGAATTTTCAAAAAAACTATAGATATGATCTTTTCTCATATAAATATATTAATTCTGAAACTCAGAATAAGTCTGATATTTATAGATCATCATTAGAAACAATAAAGAAGCAAGAAAATTCCACCAAAAATAAAGAAACTTTTTTTAACATACTTAATAATATTCCTATCAAGAATTATCTAGAAAAAAGTGATATTATATATATGGAAAAAAATACAGATAGAAAATATTTGGGTTGGAAATTTAATACAAATATTCAGGTTGAACCTAATAAGGACCAAATAACAGAGAATTCTCATAATAATGGTCTTTTTTATCTTCCAATTAAATCAAATTCCGAAATCAATTATAAAAAGGTCTTTTTTGATTGGATGGGAATGAATGAAAAATTATTAATCTTAAATCACCTCATATCGAATCCGAAAGTTTTTTTATTTCCAGAGTTTTTAATACTTTATCATAAATATAAAGAGAAACCTTGGTTTATCCCAAGCAACTTACTTCTTTTTAATTTGAATATCAATCCAAATTTTAGCGAAAATCAAAATATCAAAGGAAAACAAGAGGCGGATGAATATTTTTTAAATTTTAGACCATCAAATTCAAAACAATATTTTGAATTAAAGAATCAAAACAATATTGAAGAATATTTTTTAGAATCGATCGAAAAACTAAAAGTATTCCTTAAAGGAGATTTTCCTTTGCAATTAAGATGGACTGGACGTTTGAATCAATTGAATCAAAAAATGATGAATAATATCCAGATATATGGTCTCCTGGTTAGCCTCATAAATGTAAGAAAAATTACTATATCCTATATTCAAAGGAAAGAAATGAATCTGGATATAATGAGAAGGCGTTTAAATCTTACACAATTAACGAAAAAGGGAATATTAATTATGGAACCTACCCGTCTATCTGTAAAAAATGACGGACAGTTTTTTATGTATCAAATCATAGGTATTTCATTGGTTCATAAAAGTAAGCACCAAAGTAATCAAAGATACCGAAACCCCCAAAATGTTGCTAAGAATAATTTTGATGAATCCATTCCAAGACATAAAAGAAAAACTCTAAATAAAGACAAAAATAATTATGATTTGCTTGTTCCTGAAAAAATTTTATCATCTAGACGTCGTAGAGAATTGCGAATTCTAATTTCTTTCAATTTGAATTTAAAGAATCAGAATGGTGCGCATAGAAATAAAACATTTTCCAAGGAGAACAAGATAAAAAATTGGAGTCAATTTTTGGATGAAAGTAAAAATTTCGACCGAAAAAAAAATGAATTAATTAAATTAAAGTTATTTTTTTGGCCTAATTATCGATTAGAAGATTTAGCTTGTATGAATCGCTATTGGTTTGATACCAATAATGGGAGCCGCTTGAGTATGTTAAGGATATATATGTACCCCTGATTTAAATTTTTGAGTTTTCTATATATTATGTTGTTCTATCAATCAGATTTTTGATTTTTGTTTTTCTGTCCGTGATCTGTAAATATCCATGTTATATGCAAACAACCCGATGCTCATATGCGCTGTCTTACATCCCCCTCTAGGATAAGTAAATGGCGTAAAAATTAAAGCTATAAATTAATCAACAGAATCTTCGTACTAAACGATTTGGTATCCTCTTTTTGTATGACTATACAAATGAACTCCAAAAAAGGATTCATTAATGTTCATTGAAAAAAACAGGAATCTATAAAAACTTTTTGATTATTGTGTATACTACATTAAAATTTCTTACATTATTATTACTATTATTACTGATCCAATAAAATAACTATCTGTAAAAAGGGGAGTGTGAAATTCTTTTATGGTAAAAAATTTATTTATTTCAATTATTTTGCAAGAACAAGAAGAAAACAAAGAAAATAGCGGATCCGTTGAATTTCAAGTAGTAAGTTTCACCAACAAGATACGGAGACTTACCTCACATTTGGAATTACACAAAAAAGACTATTTATCTCAGAGAGGTCTGCGGAAAATTCTGGGAAAACGTCAACGGCTGCTGGCTTATTTGTCAAAAAAAAACAGAGCACGTTATAAAGAATTAATAGGACAGTTGGATATTCGAGAGAGAAAAACTCGTTAATTTGAAGAGTTAGTTTGAATTATTCGTTTAAAGTTTGATGAACTTCTTTTCGCTTTCAGCAATTCATGGAAGAATGAATCAGGAAAAACCTATGACTGTACCAGCTACAAGAAAAGACCTCATGATAGTCAATATGGGACCTCACCACCCATCAATGCATGGTGTTCTTCGACTCATTGTTACTCTAGATGGTGAAGATGTTATTGACTGTGAACCAATATTGGGTTATTTACACAGAGGTATGGAAAAAATTGCGGAAAATCGAACAATTATACAATATTTGCCTTATGTAACACGTTGGGATTATTTAGCTACTATGTTCACAGAAGCAATAACTGTAAATGCACCAGAGCAATTAGGGAATATTCAAGTCCCTAAAAGGGCCAGTTATATCAGAGTCATTATGTTGGAGTTAAGTCGTATAGCTTCACATTTGTTATGGCTTGGCCCTTTTATGGCAGATATTGGGGCACAGACTCCTTTCTTCTATATTTTTCGAGAAAGAGAATTGATATATGACCTATTCGAAGCTGCCACCGGTATGCGAATGATGCACAATTTTTTTCGTATTGGAGGAGTCGCTGCTGATTTACCTCATGGCTGGATAGATAAATGTTTGGATTTTTGCGATTACTTTTTAACAGGAATTGCCGAATATCAAAAGCTTATTACACGGAATCCCATTTTTTTAGAACGAGTTGAAGGAGTAGGCATTATTGGTGGAGAGGAAGCAATAAATTGGGGTTTGTCGGGACCTATGCTACGAGCTTCCGGAATACAATGGGATCTTCGTAAAGTTGATCATTATGAGTGTTACGACGAATTTGATTGGGAAGCCCAATGGCAAAAAGAGGGGGATTCATTAGCTCGTTATTTAGTACGAATCAGTGAAATGACGGAATCCATAAAAATTATTCAACAGGCGCTAGAAGGAATTCCGGGAGGGCCCTATGAAAATTTAGAAATACGCCGTTTTGATAGAGCAAAAGATACTGTATGGAATGACTTTGATTATCGATTCATTAGTAAAAAACCTTCTCCGACTTTTGAATTGTCGAAGCAAGAACTTTATGTGAGAGTTGAAGCACCAAAGGGAGAATTGGGAATTTTTCTGATAGGAGATAAGGGTGTTTTTCCTTGGCGATATAAAATTAGACCGCCAGGATTTATTAATTTGCAAATTCTTCCTCAGTTAGTTAAAAGGATGAAATTGGCTGATATTATGACGATACTAGGTAGTATAGATATCATTATGGGAGAAGTTGATCGTTAAAATGATAATGGATACAACAGAAGTACAAGCTATCAATTCTTTTTCTAGATTGGAATCCTTAAAAGAGGTCTATGGGATCATATGGATGCTTATCCCTATTTTTACTCCTGTATTAGGAATCACAATAGGTGTACTAGTAATTGTTTGGTTAGAAAGAGAAATATCTGCAGGTATACAACAACGTATTGGTCCTGAATACGCAGGACCTTTGGGAATTCTTCAAGCTCTAGCGGATGGTACCAAATTACTTTTCAAAGAGAATCTTCTTCCATCTAGAGGAGATACTCGTTTATTCAGTATTGGACCGTCTATAGCAGTAATATCCGTTTTATTAAGTTATTTAGTAATTCCTTTTGGGGATCATCTTGTTTTAGCCGATCTCAGTATCGGTGTTTTTTTATGGATTGCTATTTCAAGTATAGCTCCTGTCGGCCTTCTTATGTCAGGATATGGCTCCAATAATAAATATTCTTTTTTAGGTGGTCTACGAGCTGCTGCTCAATCAATTAGTTATGAAATACCATTAACTCTATGTGTGTTATCAATATCTCTACGTGTGATTCGTTAAGACATAAATTTGACCCTACTTTTTCTTTCTAGGAAGGAAATGTCATGAGTTGAATATATATTTTCGTTTTTTATTCATTATTCGGGGGTTGATGAAGGAAACCAGATAGTTATATGAGTGAAAGAAACGGCTTATAAATTTGCAGTAAAAGATTGAATCTCATTTCCTATGTACAAGAGTTAATAAAAGTAAACATTAAGTATTAGAGACTGTTTACCCCAAGATTGATTGATTAATCATGATGACTTGAAGCGGGTTCAAAAGATCTACTTTATGAGGTTTTTACTATCTATTAGCATATGTATTACCCAAAAGTAGATTGATAAAAATAAGTGGATAGCTAGGAACACTAAGGTACACAAAGGATTCGTAATAGAGATTATGTAAGTGTATTTTTCTGTGTATAAAAAGAATTATAATTGGGACTTTAAATTGGTAGAAATGATCAAGGAGTACTTCCCACGATTCCGATCCAGAGTATACTTCTATTCACCGATTAAGTAAATAACTATCAAGAACGAAGTAATCCTTTAACTTTGTTTAAGGTCCCCTTTTTTTGAGAAAGGAGAATAGGAACGAAAAA